GTAACCCCCGGGCCGGCCGCCCCTGACCTAATAAGATAAGAACGATTATCCTTATGACCAAACAGCGATAGTTTCACGATCCCGACCAGCAACTTGTTGGGAGTAGGGGCATCCAAGCTTGCCCAACCTAGACATTGTAACTGAAAGTCCTGCCTACTTGTAGGCTTAGGGTAGTCCTCGAAAACCTTCTTCTTTTACTGGCTTGGGAAAGACCCGTAGGCTATGGATCCCACTAATGGAATGGGACTATAACCATACTTCCATGGTCTAGGTTCAAGGACAATAAAGATTGAGGCTTGGAGTATCTAAGGCTTCATGGACCCAATTTTTAGGTTAAGGACGGACTCGCTAGTGTCCCAAGGATTGACCGGTGACACTACTAACTGCCCTACCTAATATATGTATTTTTCCACAGGACTGAATCCATAGAAACCTTGGCTTAGTGCCATTACTGTAAGCGGCGGATGATTGGTATGCAGGATCGGTTGCAACGGGTTTCACATTCATGTGAATCAAGAGATTGGCTTGAATTGAAAGGCTTTCCAACTAGCCATTGTACCTGAGATTGCGAGAAGTCCTTCTTCTTCTTTGGAGCTTGTTCTTGGTCCCCAGGGAAATGGGGTGACAAAGAGCAGCTTGCTTCTCCAATTGGATCATTGCTCGACTCGATGGGTAACTTCTAGTGGTTTGCCGGGGAAGCTCTTGTTTTTCTTTCAGGAGTTGGTTGGTGGCATGGACACCTAGCCCTTTCTTATTTTTAGTATTTGTTTGCTGGCACAGGTAGTAGATTCATTCTCCACTCCAGCAGTAGCAGATGTAGAATCTGAAAGGTGGGATTCCCGGTTGATTGGATGCTTCCGTTAGAGCTTCTTCCCCTCCTGTCATTTAAGGGCACCTAGCTTACAATCACTAGTGAAAGAGTGCCAATTGACCCAACTAGCGAATCTGTTTACAACCATTCAATCTTTTTCCGTGAATACCGCTCGAAAGCAGTCATTTTTCGGCTTGATAGCACAAGCACGATCCATCCATCTCCCTCCGGAGAGTGAGTAACAGGTGGAAGGACTTTTGATAGCAGGTAGGGTAAACGGATATGGATGATAGTTGGGATCCCAGGTAGGAGAGCCAGCCAATTCAATTAGAGCTACTGTAATTGGATTCCTTGTTTAGTTTAGCTTTTGTGTAAATAAGTCCTCCATTATTAAGGGTCAAAGGGGAAACAAAGTCTGGGGGTAAGTAAATTATCCTGGGAGTGTATAAGGCTAAGAAGGATATATACCTTTTGTTTTGAGAGCTTGAAGTTTTAAGATTACTCTTCCTACCCTGTCTAAGGTGTGTAGGATTTCTCCCAAGAGTAGGATGCCTCCCCCAGTTCTTGTTCACCTGATAGTCTACTCGTCTCAGTAGTTGTTCTACGAGAGCCATATGAGTAGTGAATAGTTTCCTTCTTGGTAGAAGGCGACAGAGGCGAGACTTGAGAGGGTGGGTAAAGTTATATTTCAAGCCAAAGGGATAAGTAAGGGGCTAGATATAAGGCACTAATAGCTAGATTTCTTTCCATGTCTTAGTAATCTTTACCGGGAAGGTCTAACTAGATAACTTTTCCTGAGGTTTTAGTTGCAGTGAATGGAGATTTCTTCTTTAAGGGAGCAGTTCCAGAAGTTGCACTTTCTTTCGATGTTGGTCCAGGCCCCCTATCAATTGGCATTGAAGTAGGCAAGGCCAGTCCATCTGTTAAGTCAGCTGGTTCTAGGTCAAAAGCTAGTGTATAAGATGTCTTTCTCGTCCTAAGCCCTAAAAGTGCTTCCGCCTTACCTGGAGTTGAAGTTACCGTTGGAGGCCTTTGAGTTCCAGTCTCAGTAGTGGTCTTCCCTATATGTACAGGGGAGTAGTTAGTTGCGAGTGTCAGAAAAAAGTGCTTTGATCCAGCCGAGCCTGTTCCATCAAGTGATTTTAGGCAAACTGATTCTAGGGCTCACGAGAAGATATCCCTTAGGAGGGATATAGCTTTTCTTCCGGAAGTCTGAGTTTCTTAATTCCATTTTTCTGCTATTCCCATTGAAGCAGTAGTTGAAGTAGTGGCATTCCCAATATCAATATTTGTAGAAGTGCTCCTAATGGCCATTGCTAAGTCCGCAAGTAAGCCAGTTATAGATTTCTTTTCTTTCCAAGCTAGGGATCTAGTTCCAAGGGAGGGCTAGATCAAGCGCATCTAGTGTTGGAGAAAAAAAGGGCATCCAATGCTTCTGCCATCGAAAAAGGTTAAGCCACTACAATAGCAGTGGGAGGATTTCTCCCAGGGAATTCTGTCACATCCCTATAGCCAGAGTCAGTCGTTGGAGTTTCTTTGCCCTTTCCCTTTATAGACAATGAAAGTGTCCCTTCATCTCGACTAGTCCTTCCGCCGTAGCAGTCCCGCTAACGGTAGTCCCTGCCCCTAGAGAGTCAGTTTCAATTGTAGTTGCTTTTGCCCTTGCTTGAACTAGCTAACTTTATCCTCCAATGGAAAAAATCCCGCTTTATAACTAGATGGTTATACTGCTTCTAAAGAAAGAGAAGAGAACTGGGTAAAGGAATCGTATTCCCTACCAGGGAGAAGCTAAAGTCCAAAACGATTCCTCTCCTTGTCAAGCAGAAAATCCCTAGCCATAGCTTTCACTGTCTTACTCGCTGGCAACTGCCACTGCAAGCAGGGGGCTTCAGGGATTACCTCAGCTCAGTGGAAAGCGAAGGGTCAAATCCTGGAGAAGGCGAAGGAATGGAACTGCTTATCTCGGAAAATGAAGAGAAACTTTACTGACTAGCTTGCCTAGGATTAGGATCCCTATTTACCCAAGAGACTTAAAGGCTTGAAAGTCAAGACACTGCGCTTACCCTAGGATAATCAATGCCTCACTAAACATTATAAATAAAACTGCCTTGCACAAACTCCTGACCACTCTTATATCCTTAATGGGGGATTCGCTTACACAAGGAAAGCCTTGCTTCTTTGCTCGTAATGGAAGTCACTCCCATGATTAATTGATAGAAGAGACCAGAAAGGGGTGATAATAGAGTCGTGGACTGGGATCCGGATCTAAGAGTTCTCCTTCCTTGTGGCTAGCTTCCTTCAGCTGCAATAACTATCTCATCTCTACCTCTTTCTGACTTCAAGTACCGATCTTCTATCAAAGGAACCTTTCCAGAAGTGCCCTTGGTTTAGTCCAGTCTGCATTCTTCGCTTAGTGTCAATTTTTTTTATGATAGAGTTAGGCTCTTCGTAAGATAGCCAAGGGTCACTTTCCTATCAATCAAGTAAAGGAGATCAAAGTTCACTCTAATAAATCGATCTGAATCAGCTTAGCCAAAGAAAGGCTGACCGAGGGGTAGCATCAAGAGAAGAGCTACTCCCATAAGAGACAGCTATTATCAAGATCTAGCGTAGATACATTAGAGCTCTGATTCGATAGTCGGAAGTCTCAATTGTTGGGAGAGGTAAGGAGAATTAGGTATAGCCTTCCGGGTTGGCTCCCACGTAACCCCTTCATCAAGGGGGATCTGTGAAACCCAAGGTAGGTACCTCCCCACCAACTGGGGCAGCGTTTCCGCCACCCGGTTGACGGCTTGGACCACCTTTTCTGGATCGCGAGACAATGGAAGCAAAGGTTGAGAAATCCATTCGTTTAGCTAATAAGATAATCTTAGATAAATTAAAGAGGGACAACAAAATCTTGACTAGCATATCTGCCTTATCATCCTTCTAAGACATCTGACGACGGATAAAAAATTGGATAATACGAGGGAAACCAGACCGGGTCAAAGAGACCGGAACTGGTAAGCGATCGTGAGGTCGCCGATCACCTCCATAGGCAATCTGAAGAGAGCTTGCACATTGCTTCAGATACAAAGCAAGGAACAAACCCCCGACTTCCTATACAACCGCTTAACAGCCTTCGCATACAAGTAGACGGCTATGCACGACTCCTTGGTAAGACTATCCGCAGCCACTAATAAGATTCGTTTTAAGAATCCCATTAGGACCGGCGGTTGGCTTACATTCCTCAGTTCGATTCATCTGATTCCAAATGGAGGAGGTCAAGATTGCACTCATATCTCACTATGGCCGATAAATCATCTCTTTCATAGGCGAGGAGAAGCGCTAGTCCACTTACAACTGAACCCCTCAAGCGAACGAGTAGTGAAGCCTTACCCAGATCGAGATGAGAAAGAAAGGGCAATTCTCAAGCTAGACCCACACAAATGTTTAATCGAAAGCTCTGTCATCCTTCCCCATACCAGATTGAAAACAACAACCTTGAGTCATCTATTGATTGAGGAACCGTACCTGTCACGTTGAACCATGTCTGTCAACGGTGAAAGATAGCCTAAAGTGAGGGCCCCGGAGATAGGATTTCTCAACTGTCGATCGACGTGACAATCATGCCTGCTTGACAAAGCCTTTTTCAGTCTCCCAATAAACGAAAAAGGATTGCTGGTGACACGAAAGCTGTGCTCGACGCTCTCTTTCCTATTCCACTGCGCTAAGCGGTCTTTCCCTTGCTGGCTGGTTTACTACTATGGACAAAGATGACGACTACTCCCAGTCTCTGGTCAATCCATGCTGATGCTAGAATTGCTTTCCCCCCCCCCGCCCATACCTGGGAAGAGAAAGTACAACCTCTGCTGCATCCTATCCTCTACTTTACATTAATTCTTTTGTTCTAGAATCACAGACATTGGCTAAAGATACCACAGACTTTCTGGTTATGTCATACTCTATTCTATCTACTCTTACGGACCTTCCCTTCGAGCAGACTAAGAAGAAGAAGCCCACGTAGCGGTAGCAGCTACGACTTCTTCCTTCTGGGCTTACTTGCCAAGTACAATAGCAACAGATTCTGTACCAGCAAACCATATTTAACCGGGTGTTCCCTCTCCGTTCTAGCTTTCTAAATAAGTCAGATCGGTGCCTTTTCTCCGGGAAGACTCCTCAATCAGTTAATCCAGATCCGGAAGTCACTTCGCTACCTGCCGTGTTGAGTTCTGCCTTCTTTAAGGGGAGCGAAAGTAATAAAGGAAATGAAATCCAACTCCCAGTCTCATTTACTGCTAACCATAGAAAGAAGAGCAACCGAGCCCAACGAACCAAAGAAAAGATTTGAACCCATGAAAAGCATAGCCATCCCATATGACTCTAGAAATTCCTTAAGAAAGCGAGAGAGCTCAGTCCTAAAAGCAGATCGCCCTGCGCTCCTTGAATCTTTCTTACTCCGTCTACAGAGCATGCCACTATGCGTAAGACATTGAAATGGAATGGCTAGCAAGACACTAAAGCAGGAAAGGAGGAAAGCAGCTTCCAAAGGAAAAGGGCAAAGACTGACTTGATTCTTTGCTCTTCGACAGCCGTGAAAGAAAGGGCTTCCTGATTCCATTGCTCCAGAATGAGCTTGCGTCGGGCTCACTCTTCGCTCCTCTCCTTACAGTCGACTATCTTCGATCCTACTATTTATTAGTGAAAACGGAATCGTTAAACTGAATAGATAGAGTTAGATCCGCTTAGCTATTCTAGCCAAGGAAAGATGTCCAATTCCATGTGTTAGGCAGAGTGACATGTTTCAATCCCATAAAGAGAGCATAGATATTGACAGAAGAGAGCGAGCACAAGAAAGGGCCGAGCCGAAGCAGGACATACATATCATATTAAGAAGCGTCAGTTTTCTTAATACCTGGCCTCGCGCTGGCAGTGACGTGGGTCCCGAGTTACCTTCAATATCTCTGATTAGAGACTTGGCGAGCGTGGCTCGGTCTCATGCATCTCTCGAATAGGCGGCTCGAGATCCCCTTCTTAGCGCCCACAGAGCGGTAACTGGTCAAGTAGAAAAGAAAGTGTATCTATTTCATCTGTTCATTTATCTTTTATAAGGAAGAGTTATTTCTTTCTTAATCAGACGATTTCTCGCCTCTCATGTATGATTTTGATTAATGTGTGGTATTTAGTACTAATAGTTAGTCTCAATCGACTGAAACCTTCACTCCACAATTCCAATTTTATACTAGAATGAGGTCAATTAGGATTTATAGAATTATCAAGAGTACGATATTCTATGTATAGGCAAAGGTGGGAGAAATGAGCAAGCAAAGAGACTCACATGTTGGTTCACCAAGTGAAAGAAGGAATTAGAAAGAGGTACTTGCTAGAGGACGGGTTACTCTACGCCAAGGGCGGGTTCCTATTCGTTCCCAATTAATGATCTAGAATTCCCGTACCATAGTAGATAGAAGAGAAGAAAAGAGGCTTCAGCTTCTTTTCTGAAAGGCAGTTTAACCAGTTGAAAGAACACAGGGAGTGGAGCGGCCCTAGGGGAGACCTTTTGAGGCTCTAAACGCATGCTGGGAAGGACATGACTACGTTAACCAGCCGCAAGGGTGTGCCGAAATGGCACAGTAAGTGAATGGGTAGTATCCCGAGTCAGAAGGAATCTACTCTAAAGTGAGTACCCAGGTTCATTCTCAGGTAGTTTTCTTGCAGTTAGTCCAGGAGTTTTGAGATCTCATCCGTAGGTCAATAAAAGTAAGTAGCCAACTTCTCCCTGTTGATAGCACAGGAAAGAGACGATTCTCTGCATCTAGATTGATTGCACGTTCTTTCTAGTATGTTTCTAGATATTCTAGTTTTTTAACCTAAGGATAGCGAAGAAGAAGTGAGCTCTATAGCCTTTACTTTTTTACTATGTGTTAATAAAGTGAAGTGGGCAGGATATAAGCAGTAGTGGAATCAAGCGGCAGGATACGAAAGCTATGGATAGGGATGAAATGACTTATGAAAGTGAATAGGAGAAGGAGTTGTCGTTCTCTTTCTTTCCAGCCACAGTTATAGTCTTTCGCCTTATAAGTTCTTCTCCTCGTGATCCAGTGCCGTTGCAGCCAATGATCAAACCAGTGAAAGAAAGCATTCCAGCGCGTGTAATTCCTTCTTCCTACTAGGATTTGCAGTTCTAAGCTAAGCACATGCAGTCTAAGTTTCGGAGGAATCTACTTGAAGTGCTTCCCCATCTTGCTTGACTCAAGTTTTAACTTTCTTACTTTACTTATGGATAAAATGGAATATATCTTACCCTACTTCATATGAATAGGAATAGAGGAGAGGGATGTTCTAACTCGACCCATAAGAGGAAGGGTAGAGATGGATTAGGGGAGGAAGCTAGTATAAGTCTTTGTACCTGTATCAATAAGAGCAGCCTTCGTAGCAGTAGTTGCATTACCAACAGTTTCATTTCCTGCTTTTCTGCGAGTTTCTCTGGAATAGTAATATCCCGGGGAGGTCTAACGATTTTATCCCTTTACCCTTTAGCAGGAGTCTCAATCAATAGCAAGCGAAAGAAGGGGAGGAGGATCCAATAAGCCTGCAGTATATAATAAGTCCCCCCTTTCTATTCTAGGTATCCCACTTCACTTCCCGGGGTTTTTCTACTTCTCCACTCTCTTCTCTATCTAGATCCGCTTATTAAGGAGTTTTTTATGCAATAGGCGCTTCACTCACGACTTCTATTTTTATGCTCTCCCTGCTTGTTTTCTTGCTCTTGTCGAGATATCTTTTTTTGAAGATCCTAGAGTCTAACATGACTAGCAAGATTCCCGATCTTCTGCTCTAAGGAGCTAACGATTTAGCGGTTTTTTACTTAAGGAACTCGCGAGAATATAGTAGCTAATCAAATCACATCACCTTAATATGAATACCAAGCTAGCGGGCTGACGCTCTAACGAGCTAACGTCCCATAAGTGGTTTATTGAAATCCCCTTCTACCTAGCTAATAAGCTCCCGTGCTCCCGGTAATTCAGTAGCAAAGAAGTAATATTTGTTCTCTCCAGAATAGCTGTTTCTTAAGGATTTTTGCAAGCGCAGGAAGTAAAACAAGTGCTTTTTTCTAGCACTTTCTGGTAAAGAAGAATAAGGGGTTAGCAATGGATTACACACGCTATCACTATTGGATTGTGCATAGGACTGTCCTTACAAAAAGGAATTCAACTCCAGAGACTTCACTTGGAGCAGGAATGAAAAAGTAGAAGATTCAGTTAAGGAACTCAAATTGGAAGGGATTTCCCTGGGCTTGCACTGGAAATCCTATGAGAATATGACAATATATATATGACAATAGGAGCATTCTCTTTTCTTAACTGCTAAGCTTACACAGACTCCTGAAAGATTCGGACTCAGGCATTCCAAAGAAGAAAGCTATCTATACGCTGGAGCCTTACAGAGACTTCCTAAAAAGAAGTGACCTTATCTAAATCTAAGGTAAAAACTCACAGGCCCACATGCTTTCCTTTTTTGCTTGCCTAAGTCCCTTTTTCTCCATATGGATTGAAAAAAGTTTTTCGGCCTGTCATGGACAGAAACTAAACCAGGCTCGCGTAGATACATTACCCGAACCATGCTTTTCCCAAGCGGGGGTCTAAGACCCTTTCGTTTCGGAAGCAAAACCCAGAGCAAAGAGGGGGCACGGACAGCAGTTAGAACATACAGATAAGAGCACATAGCATCACTTACATCAGAAGTGGGATCACTCACTTCAAACCTTACTTCACAAGATCTTATCGCATTGAAAATCCGTATGGTGAAGTTATGAACGGAAGCACAGGGGTTAAGCCGAAAGTAGAAGTCGAAAGAGTAGGAGTAGGCGAGAAGCCGGCGCGTCTTCATTTTGGTAATTCCTCGGCAACGGAATGAATCTAACCAAGGGGAATGGGAATCATCGAAGATAGTGTGTGTGTGCCGTGAGTAATCAGTCTTCGCAAAGACAGAATCATGGATGTGGTCGTACTAATAAAGGATACTCTTTTGATACTTCTTTAATAGATCAGGAATTTTCTTCAAATGAAAATGGATTTTACTTTGCTTTTTAGGATGCTAAGGTTGGGGTGCTTATCCTCTTTAGTTTTAGTGATGTGCAGGCCCACTCGATGAAACGAAAAAGCTTGACAAGCTGGATGGATATTGGGTCACGGACATAGGAATACGGAATTCAAAAACGCATTTAGGAAAACAACAAGCCTTGGTGCGACCTGACTCGGAACTGGAATTGGCAAAGAAGGAAGCCCCAGGTGCTTGAAAGACCAATACGCTCTAATGAGTCCCACTTACCAATATTTAAGGTGCACCGCGGGACTCATTCTGATCCACCCGCGGACACCCCTATCTTAAGCAAATGCCGACTTACCCTTGGTTTGGTACCTTCCCAGATAAGATAAAAAGATAAAGAATTGCCTCTCGCTCACACCCTTTCTAGGGGCGAATCATCGGATTGACCACCCTTTCTTTTCGCTTTTGATGCAGCTACAGCCTTTTCAACTGCTATTTGCTCGGTAGAATGACCATTATCTAGTCATGAAACGGGAACCGTAAATGAATACGAATAGGCTTCTCCTTCCTTCGAACTTGATTCACAAGACAGGCTCAGGCTGGATCGGTCAATTTTAGGCATGTCTATCAGGCCCATTCTATCTCCTCCTCGAAGGAAGAGGCTCAAAGGCGGAAGGGATCGCCCTTGACCCCACTACTGCTCAGCTTACTTGCTTTCCCTAAGCACACACACTAAGTAGATAGTAGGCACAGGTACGCTAGGAGCTCATCGAACTTAACTTGTAGAGTGAGACCAGTGCTCGATATGGTTCATTTCAGTTCTCGTTCTCTCGGTATGCTTCAACACATACCTGTGATCTATCCTTTGAAAGCTAGGCTTGGTATCGGTATCTCAGTCTGCTTTCCCTGACATTGGTAGTACGTACTATCTTTCCTTGCGTGGAAGTAGTTCAAAGCTATCTTGAGATATATCTAAAAGCTATCTATAAGAAGAAGTCCCGGTAGACCCATTTCATGCCCTCTGATATGCTCGCTTACTCGCTCGCTCTATCTACTCGCTTGACTACTCTTATATGCTCGCTAACGTTTGTTAGCTCGTTTCCAAGTACAGAAGGCGGGTCTGGGAGACTTTTAAGTGAGAGAAGACCGCTGATAAAACAG